TAAAAAGAAAATATACATAGATATTGATATTTCACTTAATCTATTTATTAGATTAGAAATTTGTATATTTTTTATTTGTCTATCTTATATAGATAATTATGTATTCTATTTCTATATAGTATATAGAAAATAGTATATAGAAATTCATAGAGAATTCTAAATTTATAGATAATTATTTCCATTTTTAGTTTTAGTCTATTTTTAGATAATGTTCTTTTAATCTTATAACAAGTCTGTATTTATTATGATTATTAGATCAGATCGCTTAAAATTTAGAAATCAAATAATATAAATAATATAAAATAAAAATCTTCGCGGGCGAATATTTACTCTTTCAATATTTACTTCATTTGTAGGGTTAACCCATGACCTCTCAGAATAAATGGATTGTCTCTTGGTTCGTTTCGCCATCCTACCCAATAAATCATTAAGATTCGTTTTCAATAAAATCTTATATATTCATAGGTTCCATCGTTCCCATCGCTTTTCGATTAATGGTTAGGTCTTAATTATACAATGGAGCCCCTCCCTAATGAATTTGTTTTTGAGTCAATGTTCTTAGTCTTTATTGGCCCGAGGCTCTTGATTTTTTTGTTCTATGAATGGGATTCATTTAATTATGAATCAATCGATATTGATGCTTTATTACATTGGCTTTTATGATATGACCTATAGACCTTACACATATTGGAATCCTATATCATTCATATTCTTTTTCTCTCTTTCTCTCATCCTTCCATTTATCTGCATAATTTTTTATTTTGCTTTACAATTCATAATCAGATTGGTTTTTAGTTTATTTATGCAAAAAAGATTTCAATTGCTACAATGAAATGACCAATAGATTCTATCTTGACTTTGACTGCTTTTTTTGATCCAGATCCAGATAATGTGAAGCGATGAGTTGGTTATAAATTCTATATTTATACTTATTAATTCATTAGTTCATAGTATGCATTGGTCTGTTTTTTTTTTATTTTGACCTTTGAAAAACCAACGAGTCACACACTAAGCATAGCATATTAAATAATCAATCGAATTTTTTATTTTATTCAACCTTATAGAATTAGAATTCTTTCATTCTTTTTTTTGGCCAAAAAAAAGAATGAAAGAATTTGTCATTTTTTGTTCTATCAATGAATAGAATGTAAAGACAAGTTAAGTAAGGGTTTACTATTCCTCGTCTACAAATATCCAAATTTTTATACCTAAGACCCCATAAATAGTTCTAACTGTATAAGAACAATAATTAATTTTAGCTCGAAGAGTTTGTAGAGGAACCCTGCCCTCTCTAACCCATTCGGCGCGTGCAATTTCTTTTCCATCAAGACGCCCTGCAATTTGTACTTGAATTCCTTTTGTATTGCTCTGCTCAGTTAATTCAATAGCCTTTTTCATTGCTTTACGAAATGAAACTCGATTCTTTAATTGTCCGGCTATAAATTCTGCAAGAACATTCGGGTGCATGTAAGGGTTTTCAATTCTTGTAATGGAAATGTTGAGTTTTCGGTTCATACAATTAAGTTCTTTTTGTACATTTATCTGTAATTCTTTGATCCTTTTAGGTTTACCTTCTGTTAAAAATTTTGGGAATCCTAAATAGATTATAACTTGAATCACATCGATTCGTTTTTGAATCTCTATATGTCCAATTCCTTCAACACCAGAAGAAATTTTCATATTTTTTTGTACATAATTTTTGATACAATTTCTTATTTTTTGATCTTCTTGCAGACCCTCAGAAAAATTTTTTGGTTGTGCAAACCAAAGAGAATAATGATCTTGGGTTGTACCAAGTCTGAAACCAAGTGGATTTATTTTTTGTCCCATAATCCCCCACTAGTATATATATCATCAAATGTCATATGTGTGTACTTAGTTTTATTTATCCTTATACGTCTCGGTTTTTTTAAGTATATGTTATATTTTTCATATTCTTCGTAGAAAATCTTCTTCATATTCTTCATATGATATATCCTCCAATACAATACTTATATGGCAAGTCGGTCTTTTTATCAGATAACTTCGTCCTCGAGCCCGAGGTTTAAATTTTTTCATAGTAGCACCTTCGTTGACTTCGGCTTTGCTAATGACTAAACTGGCTTCGTTCAAACCCATATTGTGACTAGCATTGGCTGCTGCGGAATAAACCAATTTAAAAATGGGATAACATGCTCGATAAGGCATTAGTTCGAGTATCATAAGTGTTTCCTCATAGGAACGTCCACGAATCTGATCAATTATTCTTCGCGCTTTGTGAGCAGACATAGATATATAGAACCCTGAAGCGGATGCTTCATATGGGTTCTTTTTTCTCTTCTTTATCATAGGGTTTACTTTACCTCTTACTCTTAATCTTAATTCTTACTCTTAAAATTGAATAAAATATAAAAAGAAATATAAATAATAAACTAATAATGAATAATAAACTAATAATGAACGATAAGCATCTATATTTTCCTTTTCAAATTCTAATATTTATTAATTATTAAGGAATTAA